CGTTAGAACTGATAGCAACGATCAAACGCTTATAAAAAATTTTATTGATTTCATGGAAATCAATAAAAAAGTTCCTCGATGGTCATACAAATTAATAAGTGAGTTGGAAGAATTGGAAGGCGAAAATGAAGAAAATGTACCAATGGAGCCCGGAATTCGTTCAAGAAAAGCAAAACGTGTGGTGGTTTTTACTGATAAAGAGCCACATGACGAGATTTATACTAATCTCAAAGATAATAAAAATTTTGATCAAAAAGATGAAATGGCTTTGATCCGTTATTCACAACAATCTGATTTTCGTCGAGAGATAATTAAAGGATCCATGCGTTCCCAAAGGCGTAAAACAGTTATTTGGGAATTTTTTCAAGCAAAAGTACATTCCCCCCTTTTTTTTGATAGAATAGATAAACTTTTTTTTTTTTGAAGAAGAACAATCAAAAATAGAAGAAAAAAGACGGATCGAAATTGCAGAAACTTGGGATAGCTTCCTATTTGCTCAAATAATACGAGGTTCTCTCTTAGTCACTCAATCGATTCTTAGAAAATATATTATATTACCTTTATTGATAATAATTAAAAATAGCGTCCGTATGTTATTATTTCAATTTCCCGAGTGGTCCGAGGATTTAAAGGATTGGAAACGTGAAATGCATGTTAAATGCACTTATAATGGGGTTCAACTATCCGAAACAGAATTTCCAAGAAACTGGTTAACCGATGGTATTCAGATAAAAATCCTATTTCCTTTTTATCTTAAACCTTGGCATAAATCTAAATTTCAAGCATATAAGAAGGCTCGACTAAAAAAAACAAAAGACAAAGGAGAAAAAAATGATTTTTGTTTCTTAACAGTTTGGGGAATGGAAACCGAACTGCCGTTTGGTTCTGCTCAAAAAAAACCTTCTTTTTTTGAATCTATTTCTAAAGAATTAAAAAAAAGAATCAAAAAATTCAAAACTAAGTCTTTTGTAGTTTTAAGGATTTTAAAAGAAAGAGCAACAATTTTCCTAAAAGTCGCAAAAGAAATTAAAAACTGGATTCTCAAAAACTTTTTTTTTTTTAAAGGAAAGATAAAAGACCTTTCAAAACGAAATCTAATTCCATTATTTGGCCCGAGAGAAAAATATGAATTTAATGAAACGAAAAAAGATTCAATAATAAGTAATCAGATGATTAATGAACTATCTGTTCAAAATAAATCCATGGAGTGGACAAATTCTTCACTTAGCGAAAACAAAATAAAAAATTTGATTCATAGAATAAAGACAATCAGAAATCAAATCGAAGAAATTTCAAAAGAAAAAAAAAAACTAACTAATAGTTGTACGAAACTGCGTTATGATTCTAAAATAATTGAGTCATCAAAAAAAATTTGCCAGACATTCAAAAGAAAAAATACCCGATTAATTCGTAAATCCATTTTTTTTTTTAAATTTTGCATCGAACAACTGTCTATAGCTATTTTTATAGGTATCATTAATATTCCAAGAATTACTACACAACTTTTTTTTGAATCAACAAAAATAATTCTTGATAAATATATTTACAAGAATGAAGAAAATGGAGAAAAAAAAAAAATACTATTTATTTTATTTCGACTATAAAAAATTTAATATCCAATAAAAAAAAAAAGAGTTATGACCTATGCTCTTTATCACAAGCATATGTATTTTATAAATTATCACAAATTCAAGTTCGTAACTTTTCTAAATTAAAGGCTGTTCTTGAATATAACATATGCATAACATCCTTTTTTGTTAAGAATCAAATAAAGGGTTTTTTTCAAGAACAAGGAATCTTTCATTATGAATTGAAAAATAAAACCTTTTTAAATTCCAAAGTAAATCAATGGAAAAACTGGTTACGAAGTTATTATCAATACAATTTACCCCAGATTGCATGGGCTAGATTAGTAACCCAAAATTGGAAAACGAAAATAAATCAAGATTCTCTAGTTCTAAACCCAAGTTTAACCAAAGAGGATTCATATGAAAAAAAGAAATTTGATAATTACAAAAAACAAAATTTTTTTGAGGCCGACTCATTATTAAATCCAAAACATAATTTAAAAAAAGATTCTATATATAATCTTTTTTGCTATAAATCTATTGATTCTACAGAAAAAATTTTTGACATGTCTATAGGCTTTGCCCTAGATAATTGTTTAGTCTCTTCTTTTCTAGAAAAATATAATATTCGGGGTATGGGGGAAATTCGGCATAGAAAATATTTGGATTGGAGAATTCTTAACTTTTGGTTTACAAAAAAAGTAAATATTGAGCCCTGGGTTAATACCAATAGTAAAAAAAAATATATTAATACTAAAGTTCAGAATTATCAAAGAATTTATAAAATAACTAAGAAGGATCTTGCTAATCAAAAAAGACACTTTTTTGATTGGATGGGAATGAATGAAGAAATACTAAATCATCGTATAACGAATTTTGAATTTTTTTTCTTTCCAGAATTTTTCTTATTTTCTAGTACATATAAAATGAAACCGTGGGTCATACCAATAAAATTACTTCTTTTAAATTTTAATGAAAACATAAATGTTAATAAAAAGATCACTCGAAATAAAAAAGGTTTTATACCATCAAATGAAAAAAAATCCCTTCGATTTTATAATCTGAATAAAGAAGAAAAAGAATCGGCCGGTCAAGTAGAGCTTGAATCAGATAAAGAAAAAAAAAGAAATCCCGAATCAGCTCTATTAAACCAAGAAAAAAATATTGAAGAAAATTTTGCAGAATCAACGATAAAAAAACGTAAAAATAAAAAACAATACAAAAGCAATACAGAAGCGGAACTTGATTTATTTCTCACAAGATATTCGCGTTTTCAATTGCGATGGAATTGTTTTTTTAATCAAAAAATTCTCAATAATGTAAAAGTATACTGTCTCTTGGTTAGACTAAAAAATCCAAACGAAATAGCGATATCTTCTATTGAAAGAGGAGAGATGAGCCTAGACATTCTAATGATTGAGAAAAATTTCACTTTTGCAAAATTAATGAAAAAAGGAATATTGATTATTGAACCTGTCCGTTTGTCTGTACAAAACGATGGACAACTTATTATATATAGAACCATAGGTATTTCATTGGTTCATAAAAATAAACACAAAATAAGTAAAAGATACAAAAAAAAAAGCTATATTTATATTGATAAAAAAAAATTTGAAAAATCCATTACAAAATATAAAAAAAAAACTGTAAATAGAAAAAAAAATAATTATGATTTCTTTGTCCCTGAAAATATTCTATCCCCTAAACGACGTAGAGAATTTAGAATTCTCATTTGTTTCAACTTAAAAAAAAAAACTGCGAGGGATAGAAATTCAAGATTTGATAAGAATATTCAAAACTTGACCACAGTTTTGCATAAAAATAAAGATCTTGATAAGGATAAAAAAAACCTAATAAATTTCAAATCCTTTCTTTGGCCCAATTTTAGATTAGAAGATTTAGCTTGTATGAATCGCTATTGGTTTAATACTACTAACGGAAATCATTTCAGTATGATAAGAATACGCATGTATACGCAATTTCCAATTCATTAATGATAGATCCTTTTTACTATTTTTACTATATATAATAAGTTACGGTTTATGAAAACAACTATATGCACAAATATGAGGGATTGTTTAAAATTCAATCTTTATACATTAGATTAATTTAATCAATCACATAGATACCAATTAGAGCATATCCATAAATAAATTAACAGAATCCTCCTTTTTGAAATCTAAATTTATATATTTTTTTTTAATGAAGAATTAAGAAGTTGATAATTAAATTCAGATCCTTGTACAAAAAAACTACCATTATTATTATTGATCCGTAAAATTCATATCTTTCAATTCATATTAAAAGGGGAAGGATTTCTTTTTATGATAAAAAATTCATTCATTTCATTTGAAGAACAAAAAGAAGAAAGCAGGGGATCTGTTGAATTTCAAGTATTTAGTTTCACTAATAAGATACGAAGACTTACTTCACATTTGGAATTGCACAGAAAAGATTATTTATCTCAGAGGGGTCTACGAAAAATTCTGGGAAAACGTCAACGACTGCTGGCTTATTTGTCAAAAAAAAATAGAGTACGTTATAAAGAATTAATTAATCAGTTGAATATTCGGGAATTAAAAACTCGTTAAATTCAAAAATTGTGAATTAGTTAATTTTTTAGATCTTGATTTTTTTGATAAACTTCTTTATTCAGCAATCTAATTCATGCCAGAACGAATCAAGGAAAAACTTATGAAGAGACCAGTTACAGGAAAAGATCTTATGATAGTCAATATGGGACCTCACCACCCATCCATGCATGGTGTTCTTCGCTTAATTGTTACTCTAGATGGTGAGGATGTTGTTGACTGTGAACCCATATTAGGTTATTTACACAGAGGAATGGAAAAAATTGCAGAAAACCGAGCAATTATACAATATTTACCTTATGTAACGCGATGGGATTATTTAGCTACTATGTTTACAGAAGCAATAACAGTAAATGGACCAGAACAATTGGGAAATATTCAAGTTCCTAAAAGGGCCAGCTATATCAGAGTAATTATGCTGGAATTGAGTCGTATAGCTTCTCATCTGTTATGGCTCGGCCCTTTTATGGCAGATATTGGTGCACAGACTCCCTTTTTCTATATTTTCAGAGAACGAGAATTTGTATATGATCTATTCGAAGCTGCCACCGGTATGAGAATGATGCATAATTTTTTTCGTATTGGAGGAATAGCGGCTGATTTACCTTATGGTTGGATAGATAAATGCTTGGATTTTTGTGATTATTTTTTAACAGAGGTTGTTGAATATCAAAAACTCATTACACGAAATCCTATTTTTTTAGAACGGGTTGAAGGAGTTGGGATTATTGGTGGGGAAGAAGCAATAAATTGGGGTTTATCCGGACCAATGCTACGCGCATCCGGAATACCATGGGATCTTCGTAAAGTTGATCGTTATGAGTCTTACGATGAATTTGAATGGGAAATTCAGTGGCAAAAACAAGGAGATTCATTAGCTCGTTATTTAGTACGACTTAGCGAAATGACAGAATCCATAAAAATTATTCAACAGGCTCTGGAAGGACTTCCAGGGGGGCCCTATGAGAATTTAGAAAGCAGGGGCTTTGATAGAAAAAGGAATCCAGAATGGAATGATTTTGAATATCGATTCATTAGTAAAAAACCTTCTCCTACTTTTGAATTATCGAAACAAGAACTTTATGTAAGAGTTGAAGCTCCAAAAGGGGAGTTGGGAATTTTTCTCGTAGGAGATCAAAGCGGTTTTCCTTGGAGATGGAAAATCCGACCACCGGGTTTTATTAATTTGCAAATTCTTCCTGAACTAGTTAAAAGAATGAAATTGGCTGATATTATGACGATACTCGGTAGCATAGATATAATTATGGGAGAAGTTGATCGTTAAAATGATAATTTATGCAACAGCAGTCCAAACTATAAATTCTTTTGTTAAATTGGAATCTTTAAAAGAGGTCTATGGACTCATATGGATATTTGTCCCTATATTTTCTCTTGTATTGGGAATCATAACAGGTGTACTAGTAATTGTGTGGTTAGAAAGAGAAATATCTGCAGGGATACAACAACGTATTGGACCTGAATACGCCGGCCCGTTGGGAATTCTTCAAGCTCTAGCCGATGGGACAAAACTACTTTTCAAAGAAAATCTTCGTCCATCTAGAGGAAATACTCCTTTATTTAGTATTGGACCATCTATAGCAGTTATCTCAATTTTACTAAGTTATTCAGTAATTCCTTTTAGCAATCACCTTGTTTTAGCGGATCTCAATATCGGTATTTTTTTATGGATTGCCATCTCAAGTATTGCTCCTATTGGACTTCTTATGTCAGGATATGGATCAAATAATAAATATTCTTTTTTAGGTGGTCTGCGAGCTGCTGCCCAATCGATTAGTTATGAAATACCATTAACTCTATGTGTTTTATCAATATCTCTACGTGCGATTCGTTGAAACATAAACGTTTATTTTTACTATATCCGTTTTTTCTAGAACGAATCTGTTAAAAAACGGAATATATATATTTATCTTTCGAATGAATCTTAATAAAAGGAATTTGATAGTTATATATGAGTGAAAAAAAACTGCTCAGAAATTTGCAGTAAAAAGAAAAATGGAGTCTCATTTCCTATGTACAAAGGTTAAACGGAAATAAACATAAGTGTAAGAATCACTTTACCCCAAGGTTGGTTGATTAGTCATCCTGGCTTGAAGCGGGTTAAATATATTAACCGGATGACGTTTTCACTATCAGTTATATAGATTAACAATAGATTAACATACATGTATTACAAAGTGAGCGGCAATTAGGTAAAAGTTAGTGGATGGTTAGAAACACCAAAATACACAAAGAATTTGTAATAGAGATTAACCAAATTGAAAAGGATATTTATGCATAACATAAGATAAAAAAAAGAAGGTTAATTGGGGCTTTAAATTAGTAGAAATGATCAGACAGTACTCCCCAAGATTCCGATTCAGAGTATGCTCCTATCCACCGACAAATGTAATGACTATCAGAAACGAAATAATCCTTTATTTTTTATAAGTCCACCAACTTTTTTTCTAAAAAAGAAAGAAGAATAGGAACGAAACAAGGATATTTTTTTTCATATATTTCGAAAATAAAATCGAATTTCTGTCATGAATAATAAACTAATAGGAAGGATGTCTAATTATTTTTCGTAATCGAAAACCACGATGGGCTGAAATACCTATTTTTTTTTTTACAAGGAGTATTTTATTAAAGGGTTAAGTTATTACTCAACAAATAGAAATTAAAATTTGTAAAGGATGAGATGAATTCCGAAGCGCTTTTTTTATTCTTAGAATTTGAGCAGACAGAATTCCATTGGTATAATTCGGGACCCCAGATATATTTAATCCATTTTAGAACACATCATATCCATCTAAATGAGACAAATCTGGTCCTTAGATTTATTTATGGCCCCCGAGGAGCCGTATGAGGCGAAAACCTCATGTACGGTTCTGTAATAGCGGTGAAAATAGTAATGTTATCGCCGACTAGGATTATCTAACAGTTTAAGTACAGTTGATATAGTTGAGGCACAATCAAAATATGGTTTTTGGGGATGGAATTTGTGGCGTCAACCTATAGGTTTTATCATTTTTCTAATTTCTTCCCTAGCAGAATGCGAGAGGTTACCGTTTGATTTACCAGAAGCGGAAGAAGAATTAATAGCAGGTTATCAAACTGAATATTCAGGTATCAAATTTGGTTTATTTTACGTTGCTTCTTATCTAAATCTATTAATTTCCTCATTATTTGTAACAGTTCTATACTTAGGCGGTTGGAATATTTCTATTCCGTATATATCTATTCTGGAGCTATTTCAAAGGGATCAAATTTTTGGAACAACAATTGGTATCTTTATTACATTAGCTAAAACTTATTTGTTCTTGTTCATTTCTATCGCAACAAGATGGACTTTACCTAGGCTAAGAATGGATCAACTATTAAATCTTGGATGGAAATTTCTTTTACCTATTTCCCTTGGTAATCTATTATTAACAACTTCTTTCCAACTCTTTTCACTCTAAATTGAAAATGAATCCAATATATTCATTATTTGTTTTAAACAAGAGAAAGAAACAAAGATAAAATTATTCAGAGATAATTACAATATGCTTCCTATGATAACCGGGTTCATGAATTATGGTCAACAAACCCTACGAGCTGCAAGGTATATTGGTCAAGGTTTCATGATTACCTTATCCCACACAAATCGTTTACCTGTAACTATTCAATATCCCTATGAAAAATTAATAACATCGGAACGTTTCCGCGGTCGAATCCATTTTGAATTTGATAAATGCATTGCTTGTGAAGTATGTGTTCGAGTATGTCCTATAGATTTGCCTGTTGTTGATTGGAAATTGGAAACTAATATTCGAAAAAAACGATTGCTTAATTACAGTATTGATTTTGGAATTTGTATATTTTGTGGTAATTGTGTTGAGTATTGTCCAACAAATTGTTTGTCAATGACTGAAGAATATGAATTTTCCACTTATGATCGTCACGAATTGAATTATAATCAAATAGCTTTGGGTCGTTTACCAATGTCAGTAATTGACGATTACACTATTCGAACAATTTTGAATTCACCTCAAACAAAAAATGGGGTAAACCCTTTAATTTGATTAAAAAAAAGAATTCAAAATTGTTGAATTATATAAAGAATTTAATTAAAAACTTGTATTGTATTTATATAAAAATATTAAGTATTAAGGCGCATTCTTTTAATATAATATATTCGTAATTACTTTCTTGACATAGATAGGTTGAAAATACACTTTAGAATAAAAAAAGAGAAACTGTCTAATAATTGTATCTACATCAATTCATATCCATTAGATTCTAATTTCACTCTATTAGAAACATATTAAAAACAAATTTCCTGGTTAAATTAATAAGGTCATGAAGAGGATTTCGATTTTTTTCTTATTTTAATAATATAATGGATTTGCCTGGACCAATACATGATTTTCTTTTAGTTTTTCTGGGATCCGGTCTTCTAGTAGGAGGTCTGGGAGTGGTATTACTTCCCAACCCAATATTTTCAGCCTTTTCCTTAGGATTTGTTCTTGTTTGTATATCTTTATTGTATATTCTATCAAATTCCCATTTTGTAGCTGCTGCACAACTCCTTATTTATGTGGGGGCCATAAATGTTTTAATAATATTTGCTGTGATGTTCATGAATGATTCAGAATATTCCACAGATTTCAATCTGTGGACCGTTGGGAATGGGATTACTTCGTTGGTTTGTACAACTATTCTTTTTTTATTAATGTCTACTATTCTTGATACGTCATGGTACGGGGTTATTTGGACTACAAAATTAAATCAGATTCTAGAGCAAGATTTAATAAGTAATAGTCAACAAATAGGAATTCATTTATCAACAGATTTTTTTCTGCCATTTGAACTCATTTCAATAATTCTTTTAGTTGCTTTGATAGGTGCAATTTCTGTGGCTCGTCAATAAAAAATGTTCTAATCTAATTCGTAAAGACCAAAGAAAACTTTGTGTATGTTATAATTTTTTCCTTTCATTCAATTAAATTTGATTGAATACTATTTCATATTTTAAGGATCATTTTTTATATTTGATAGATATTTGAAAATTTTTTTTACCTAATATTGTTTTTATTCGTACTTTTTTGTTATATTCTAGTTGATGGAATCCGGTGAATTATTTTTCATATTGAAATGAATCAAAATTGATAAGGAGTTGCTGAATGATACTCGAACATGTACTTGTTTTGAGTGCCTTTTTATTTTTGATTGGTCTTTATGGATTGATCACGAGTCGAAATATGGTTAGGGCTCTTATGTGTCTTGAACTTATACTCAATGCAGTTAATATGAATTTCGTAACATTTTCTGATTTTTTTGATAATTCCCAACTAAAAGGGGATATTTTCTGCATTTTTGTTATAGCAATTGCAGCCGCTGAGGCAGCTATTGGATTAGCTATAGTCTCGTCAATTTATCGTAACAGAAAATCAACTCGCATAAACCAATCGACCTTATTAAATAAGTAACATAAATAAAAAAATTATAGATTGAAATTTGCATATATTATAGGTTACGACCTACTAGATTATATTTGTAAAAATCTAAGAAATCAAAGTATTTTAGCCCCATTTTTTATCAATTGAACCAGAATTCATTACAAAAATTCTATTAAAGGAAATCATTGCTTCATCTAGTATTTTAATATATCATTCAGTTAGAAGTTTACTAGATTGAAAATTTATGACATTCAAAAAACTATCGATCCTATGTCACATTCAGTAAAAATTTATGATACCTGTATAGGATGTACTCAATGTGTCCGAGCATGCCCTACGGACGTATTAGAAATGATACCTTGGGATGGATGTAAAGCTAAGCAAATAGCTTCTGCTCCAAGAACCGAGGACTGTGTTGGTTGTAAGAGGTGTGAATCCGCCTGTCCAACGGATTTTTTGAGCGTTCGAGTTTATTTATGGCATGAAACAACTCGAAGTATGGGTCTAGCTTATTGATACGTTACCGAAAACCTCATTTGAATAAAATTGGAATACATTTTATTTTTTTTATTGACAAGTACTCGTACTCAAAAAAGTTAAATTATATTTTTTTATTTATATATTTTTTTTGAGTACGCGTTCTTTGGACCTGGTGTATCTTGTCTTTACCACGAATGATTTTCCTTGGTTAACAATAATTGTTGTTTTTCCTATATCTGCTGGTTCATTAATGTTATTTCTCCCGCATAGGGGAAATAAAGTCAATAAATGGTATACTATATGCATTTGTATCTTAGAACTTCTTCTAACGACCTACGCTTTTTGTTATAATTTTAAAATGGACGATCCATTAATTCAACTGTCCGAAGATTATAAATGGATCAATTTTTTTGATTTTTACTGGAGAATGGGAATAGATGGACTTTCTATAGGAACGATTTTACTGACGGGATTTATTACTACTTTAGCCACTTTAGCGGCTTTTCCAGTTACTCGGGATTCCCGATTATTTCATTTCCTGATGTTAGCAATGTACAGTGGTCAAATAGGATCATTTTCTTCTCGGGATCTTCTACTTTTTTTCATCATGTGGGAATTAGAATTAATTCCCGTTTATCTACTTTTATCCATGTGGGGTGGAAAGAAACGTCTGTATTCAGCTACAAAATTTATTTTGTACACGGCAGGAAGTTCTATTTTTTTATTAATAGGAGTTTTAGGTATAAGTTTATATGGTTCGAACGAACCAACATTAAATTTAGAACTCTTAGCTAATCAATCCTATCCTGTTACACTCGAAATACTTTTTTATATTGGATTTCTTATTGCTTTTGCCGTCAAATCACCGATTATACCTTTACATACTTGGTTACCTGACACCCACGGTGAGGCACATTACAGTACCTGTATGCTTCTCGCTGGAATCTTATTAAAAATGGGAGCATATGGGTTGGTTCGAATCAATATGGAATTATTACCCCACGCTCATTCTATGTTTTCTCCTTGGTTGATGGTAGTCGGTACAATCCAAATAATTTATGCAGCTTCAACATCTCCCGGTCAACGTAATTTAAAAAAGAGAATAGCCTATTCTTCTGTATCTCATATGGGTTTTATAATTATAGGTATTAGTTCTATAACGGATCCTGGACTTAATGGAGCTATTTTACAAATAATTTCTCATGGGTTTATTGGCGCTGCACTTTTTTTCTTGGCAGGAACGAGTTATGATAGAATTAGGCTTGTTTATCTTGATGAAATGGGTGGAATGGCTATCTCCATTCCAAAAATATTTACAATGTTCACTATCTTATCGATGGCTTCCCTTGCATTGCCGGGCATGAGTGGTTTTATTGCAGAATTAATTGTTTTTTTTGGAATAATTACCAGCCAAAAATATTTCTTAATTTCCAAAATTTTAATTATTTTTGTAATGGCAATTGGAATGATATTAACTCCTATCTATTTATTATCTATGTCACGCCAAATGTTCTATGGATACAAGTTAATTAATGTCAAAAACTTTTCTTTTTTTGATTCTGGACCCCGAGAGTTATTTCTTTCAATCTCTATTCTTCTACCCATAATTGGTATTGGGATTTATCCTGATTTTGTGCTCTCATTAGCAAGTGACAAGGTCGAATCCATTTTATCTAATTATTTTTATGGATAGTTTTCAGGAAATAAAAAAAAGCATTAAAGTGAATTGTAATCAGAAGTCTTTGGTCTTTGTATTGTGAGAACCTTTTGAATCATTGTACTACTTGATTCAAAAGGTTCTTGATGATTTACTACTAAAACTAAATGAGATTTCTTAACTTATATGAAGTTAGATATAGATGCTTTTTTTTTATTTAGATTTGGATTCCTTTTTGTTTGTTACTTTAATTCGATGTAAATGAACCATAACTATGTAAACCTATTCCTAAAAGATTGACGCCAAAATAGCATATCCAAATTAAAAGAAAACCTATCGAAGCTACAATTGCAGAATTTATACCCCTAACATTCCTATTTGTTTTAATATGTAAATAAATTGCGAATATAGTCCAAGTAATAAATGCCCAAGTTTCTTTTGGGTCCCAGTTCCAATATGAACCCCATGTCTCATTAGCCCAGACAGCTCCTGAAAGAATGCCGATGGTTAAAAAGATAAATCCAAGACTAATAATACGAAAACTCCAAAAATCTAATTGTTGAATAAGTTGATACCTATAATAATTTCTAGAAAAACTAAAATTAATGTTTTGTTGTAGTAAAATAGAATTTCTTTCATTTATGTAGTAAAGTACATCAAAAGAAAATAATTCATTTAATAAAAATTTTTTTTTTCTATTCTTTTTCCAAAAAGTAGGTCCGACTTTGCGAAATGTAATAACTAGAAGAGCTATTGATAATAATGATCCGCATAACAGAGCCCCATAGCCTAATATCATCATACTTACGTGCATCATTAACCACTGCGACTGGAGAGCTGGTACTAATATTGCAGACTGAGGCATTTTGTTTAAAAGACCTGAAGTAGCAAAACCCTGAATAAAAATAGCACTTGGCGCAGTTATTGCGTTTAAGTGATTTTGTTGTTTTTTATTAAAATAGGAAACCATATGAATAATTGAAAAAGACCACGAAAGAAAAATTAATGATTCATATAAATTGCTTAATGGAAAATGTCCTGAATAAATCCAACGAGTGAATAATAATCCTGTTATACCAAAAAACGTAATTATGATTCCTTTATCTGATGAATCAAAAAATCCTATGATTTCATCTAAATTAACTAATAAAGTTAAAAAATAAACTGTCAGTACAATTGAAACGACCGAAAAAGCTATATGAGTTAATATATGCTCTAAAATTGAAAAAATCATAAAAAATTTGTTAAAAATTAATAAATTAATACTAGGTTTTACCCGATTTTAGAAAAAAAAGTCGGGTATTATTTTGATTATAAAACTTATAATATCTCTTTTATAAGATCTTATGCCGCTACTCGGACTCGAACCGAGATGCTCTAGCACTGCTTCCTAAGAGCAGCGTGTCTACCAATTTCACCATAGCGGCAACTTGTTCAAAACAATATTAACAAGTTTTGATTCAATCGTCGAGATTCAAATTTAAATAAAGAAGCCAATTTATTCAAATTTCCAATTGATTAAATCAATTAAAACTTTTTGAAATAGGTATTGGGGTTTTAATTCAATTAAGATCTTTTTTTTTATGTATCTTTTTATATTGTACAAACAGTACAAACATAAGATTTTTTGATCACTTAAAGTAATGAATTTAAAGATCTTTTATTTCCTCATTAAGAGGAAATAAAAGATCTTTTTTTATTATTGTATCTTTATTTATTATTGTATCAAGGCAGTGATGGTAGTGATGGGGAAAATACGAATCCCCTTTTTAGAACTAAAAATATGTGAACCTTTCTTTTTTATCTATATATTGTCTTTTTTTCTTCTTTTGGTTGCTATTTTGTTTTATATGTATTAAAAAATTTGGTTTTTAAGTTTTTTAAGTTAGGCTAATTCTAATTATTAGAGTGTTTTTTATTTATTTTGCTGTACAAAAAAACTTTTTGAATTACCTGTAGAAAGTGATTTCCCTAACGAAAAAGCTTTCAACGATGTCCAATATCCCTTCCTTTTCCAAATTTTTTTACGAATACGCTTTTTCGAGATAGAAGTACGTTTTTTTGGAACTGCCATTCAAAAATGAAAAAAAAATTTCAGTGGTATAATTGGATGTCAAAGACATTTATTATTCTATTCTTTCGTACTCCATATCGAGTTATTTTTTTCTTTCAAATTTATTATATATTATATTATTTTCAAAACAAAAAAGACATTCAAAAGTTTCAAACCCAACTGTTTTTTTACTTTTTTTTTATTTAACGTTTGAAATCCGTCCGAGAGTACTCATTTAAGTAATCTATACTGATAGATTATATTATCAAAAAACTTAAAAGATTTCTTCACATCATATGTAAAAAAAACATATCGATTATAGTAATCTTTCTTACAAATAGAAATAAAAAAAGCTCACTTAGTGTACTGGAAGACAATCACTAAATTCCATGATGAAAATCTATTCCTTAACAATCCTAAATAATAAAAATCAAATAACTTTGTTTTAGGTAAAGTTTTTTTTATTATATAATTAATATTAAGTATTTTTTTGTCGTGTAAATCTTTGTTCTATTCTTAATATATGTATATAAATTATTGTAATACGGAATTATAATTCACTTTTTCTGTATCTGCATAAAATAACAATAAAATTTTATTTAGTAGTAATAAAAAAAGACAAATAATTTTTTTTGACAGTAACTTAGTAATATTTTTTAATAACTTCTAATTTTTTTATTTGAATATATATTTCTTTTCAAAGATTTAGGAAGGATTATACTAATTCGAAAACATTTCTATTTAGGTTTGAAATAGCGTGCTTTTTTATTGTCCCCTTTGAAAAAATATATATATATACAAACCAGTGAATAAGAAATAATAAATTTAAGAATAAAATAAAAAGGATTTTTTATTTTATGGAACATACATATCAATATTCATGGATCATCCCTTTCATTCCACTTCCCGTACCTATTTTACTAGGAGTTGGACTTCTACTTTTTCCGACAGCAACAAAAAACCTTCGCCGCATGTGGACTTTTCTTAGTATTTTTTTGTTAAGTATAGTTATGATCTTTTCACTATATCTATCTATTCAACAAATTTTTCTAAGTTGCATTCATCAAAATGTATGGTCTTGGACCATAAATAATGAATTTTCTTTTGAGTTCGGTTACTTTATCGATCCACTTACTTCTATTATGTCAATATTAATTACAACTGTTGGGATTTTGGTTCTGATTTATAGTGACAATTATATGTCGCATGA